CATATATGTTGAGCTAAAACTTTTGCTTCTCTATCCGAATTTTCGTTCTTTCTCATATTTCTCATAAAAGTTCTCCCCCGCCAATGAATGAAATGAATGATAAGTGCCTAGGTGAAGTATAGTATAAGATAAGTCAGAAAAGTCTAAGTCTTATTAGTATTAGTATACTAGAAAAAGAAAAGAAATAGACCTATACTCTTACTATAAGATAAAGACTCTGAAGTCTAAATACTATGAAGATAAGGCTTTTCACATGAATACTTAGTAGAACGACTAACGACGAGATTTCTTCTCGTTTCTCGCGTGTCTCACGAAAGTGAGAGTAGGTGCGAATTCTCCCAATTTGTGACCGACCATACGATCTGTGATAGAAAGAGGTAAATGTTCCTTTCCATTATGAATAGCGATTGTATGGCCAATCATTGTGGGTATAATGGTAGATGCCCGAGACCAAGTCACTATGATTTCTTTCTCCTCCCTCCTGTTGAGTTTTTCAATTCTTCCCGATAAATGATTAGCTACAAAAGGATTTTTTTTTAGTGAACGTGTCACGGCTGATTACTCCTTTTTTTTCCATTTTTTAAATTGGCATTCTATGTCCAATATCTCGATCTTAATCTGAAGTATAATGATGAATGGAAAAAAGAGAAAATCCTTTAGCTAGATAAGGGAAGGGGCGGATGTAGCCAAGTGGATCAAGGCAGTGGATTGTGAATCCACCATGCGCGGGTTCAATTCCCGTCGTTCGCCCATCACATTATTTCCAATTCCAAAAATTCGATTCTCAATGTTCCTATTTACGGCGACGAAGAATAAAACTATCACTATATTTGTTCCTTTTCCTACTTCTTCTTCCAAGCGCAGGATAACCCCAAGGGGTTGTGGGTTTTTTTCTACCAATTGGGGCTCTCCCTTCACCGCCCCCATGGGGATGGTCTACAGGGTTCATAGCTACTCCTCTTACTACAGGACGCTTACCTAGCCAACACTTAGATCCGGCTCTACCCAAACTCTTTTGGTTCACCCCAACATTACCCACTTGTCCGACTGTTGCTAAGCAGTTTTTGGATATCAAACGGACCTCCCCAGATGGTAATCTTAATGTGGCCGATTTGCCCTCTTTTGCAATCAGTTTCGCTACAGCGCCTGCTGCTCTAGCTAATTGTCCACCCTTTCCAAGTGTGATTTCTATGTTATGTATGGCCGTGCCTAAGGGCATATCGGTTGAAGTAGATTCTTCTTTTTTCTCAATCAAAACCCCTTCCCAAACTGTACAAGCTTCTTCCAAAGCATACGGCTTTCTAGATGTATATGATGATATCTAGACAGATGGATCTTATATGAATCGTATGATGAAGTACCACATGAGTGGATATAGTGGATATATAGGAATCCAAATCTGCCGAATCACTCATGTTATGATCTTCTACATCCTAGGTCTCCCCGTTCCGTCATCTGGCTTATGTTCTTCATGTAGCATTCAGACCGGATGACTCTATGAAATTACGTCGATACTTCCACATATTACGGGTAACGTAGGAGACATCTCTATTTTTCCCCGGGGGGTCTTTCTAATTACCACTGCTTAGCTTTCAATTCGCCTCTGACCATCAAATGAAATGTGAATAACCCGTCCTCCTCTCTTTGAAACAAGGGGCGCTTCCGGTTCTGTGCGCGCTTCAAACAATTTTGTCTTCTCCATATTACCATATCTCTAGAGTCAATAATTTTCTATGAGGAACTACTGAACTCAATCACTTGCTGCCGTTACTCAACAGTTTTCTGTTGAGGTCTATCCCGTAGAGGTACTCCAATTGGATCAGTGATCGATTTCTAGGTTTCGTCGTAAACCTAATTGGTTACTTCCAATTACGTAAATCAATAGTTCAAACCGCACTCAAAGGTAGGGCATTTCCCATTGATATAGGAACTTCTGTACCAGAAACAATGGTATCTCCAATTATAGCCCCTCTGGGATGTAAAATATATCTCTTCTCACCATCCCCATAGTGTATGAGACAAATGTATGCATTTCGATTAGGGTCATATTCTATGGTTACGATTCTACCAGATATCTCTTTTTCATTCCGTCGAAAGTCGATTTTACGGTATAGACGCTTATGACCTCCCCCTCTATGCCCTGCGGTAATGATCCCTCTGGCATTACGACCTTTACCACAACGATGCTGTCCATAGATCAAATTATTTCGTGGATTGGATTTCACTTGACTGTCTACGGCTCCATTGCGTGTGCTCGGGGTAGAAGTTTTGTATAAATGTATTGCCGTGTTATTAAGTCTTTTGCTTTAAGTTCTTTTCTCTATAAGAGGTGGAATAGAATAACCCGGTTGAAGCGTAATGATCATGCGTCTGTAATGCATTGTATGTCCCATCCTTCTACCCTTTCCCGGGAGTCGATGACTATTCATAGCTATTACCTTGACACCAAAGAAGAGTTCGACCCAATGCTTTATTTCTGTCCTAGTTGATCCTGATTCGACATTAGAAGTATATTGATTGTTCCCCAATAACCGAATACTTTTTTCTGTAAATACTGCATATTTGATTCCATCCATAAATCCATTTTCTTCCCTATGAGTTCCAGTATCGATAAGAATTCTAGTTCTTACTGTTCATATGTTATGGTATGAATATACCATACCGATTCGCTATGTATGGATGATGAGATTCCATTGATACAGAGCCAATTCCAATAGACTTATTGAATGTTCCCATTGGCGTGCATCCAGCAGGAATTGAACCTACGAATTTGCCAATTATGAGTTGGGCGCTTTAACCATTCAGCCATGGATGCTTAACAGGGATCATCGTACATCGTGAATAACCAAAATCCAATTGAAATGAAATCTTTAGGAGGAATCAATGAAACGACATCAATTCAAATCCTGGATATTCGAATTGAGAGAGATATTGAGAGAGATCAAGAATTCTCACTATTTCTTAGATTCATGGATCAAATTCGATTCAGTGGGATCTTTCACTCACATTTTTTTCCACCAAGAACGTTTTATGAAACTCTTTGACCCCCGAATTTGGAGTATCCTACTTTCACGTGATTCACAGGGTGCAACAAGCAATCGATATTTCACGATCAAAGGTGTAGTACTGCTTGTAGTAGTGGTCCTTATATCTCGTATTAACAATCGAAAGATGGTCGAAAGAAAAAATCTCTATTTGATGGGGCTTCTTCCTATACCTATGAATTCCATTGGACCCAGAAAGGAGACATTGGAAGAATCTTTTTGGTCTTCCAATATAAATAGGTTGATTGTTTCGCTCCTGTATCTTCCAAAAGGGAAAAAGATTTCTGAGAGTTGTTTCATGGATCCGCAAGAGAGTACTTGGGTTATCCCAATAAAGAAAAAGCGTATCATGCCTGAATCTAACCGGGGTTCGCGGTGGTGGAGGAACCGGATCGGAAAAAAGAGGGATTCTAGTTGTCAGATATCTAATGAAACCGTAGCTGGAATTGAGATCTCATTCAAAGAGAAGGATAGCAAATATCTGGAGTTTCTTTTTTTATCCTATACGGATGATCCGATCCGCAAGGACCATGATTGGGAATTGTTTGATCGTCTTTCTCCGAGGAATAAACGAAACATAATCAACTTGAATTCGGGACAGCTATTCGAAATCTTAGGGAAAGACTTGATTTGTTATCTCATGTCTGCTTTTCGTGAAAAAAGACCAATTCAGGGGGAGAGTTTATTCAAACAACAAGGAGCTGGGGCAACTATGCAATCCAATGATATTGAGCATGTTTCCCATCTCTTCTCGAGAAACAAGTGGGGTATTTCTTTGCAAAATTGTGCTCAATTTCATATGTGGCAATTCCGCCAAGATCTCTTCGTTAGTTGGGGGAAGAATCAGCACGAATCGGATTTTTTGAGGAACGTCTCGAGAGAGAATTGGATTTGGTTAGACAATGTGTGGTTGGTAAACAAGGATCGGTTTTTTAGCAAGGTACGGAATGTATTGTCAAATATTCAATATGATTCCACAAGATCTATTTTCGTTCAAGTAACGGATTCTAGCCAATGGAAAGGATCTTCTTCTGATCAATCCAGAGATCATTTCGATTCCGTTAGAAATGAGAATTCAGAATATCACACATTGATCGATCAAACAGAGATTCAGCAACTAAAAGAGAGATCGATTCTTTGGGATCCTTCCTTTCTTCAAACGGAACGAACAGAGATAGAATCAGATCGATTCCCGAAATGCCTTTTTGGATCTTCCTCCATGTCCTGGCTATTCACGGAACCTGAGAAGCGGATGAAGAATCATCTGCTTCCGGAAGAAATCGAAGAATTTCTTGGG